TAATATTGCGGATTGATGTATTTCAGTTAAAAGACCCGAAGTAGCAAAGCCTTGGGTAAAAATAACACTTGACGCAGTTATTGTGCTTAAATGGCTTTTTTTTTTTTTGAAATATGGAACTATATGAATAACTGATAAACTCCAAGAAAGAAAAATTAATGATTCATATAAATCACTTAGTGGGAAATGCCCCGAATAAATCCAACGAGTGACTAATAATACGGTTATACATAAAAAAGTAGCTATCATTCCCTTTTCTGACGAATCATTTAGTTTTATGATTTCATCGATTAATAAAGTTATCAAATGAATTGTAATTACAATGGAAACGATCGAAAAGGAAATATGAGTTAATATATGCTCTAAAGTTGAAAATATCATAAAAATTTTAAAAAGGAGGAATCCTGAAATATAAATCAGGAGTTGAATTCATTCTAGAATTTATAATATATTGTATCTATTTTCGAAGAGAAGGTCTGCCGCCACTCGGACTCGAACCGAGATGCTCTCGCACTGCTTCCTAAGAGCAGCGTGTCTACCGATTTCACCATAGCGGCTTGTTCGAATTCATAATAGCCTATTCATAGTCAATCGTCGAGATTTAAGGAGTCAACTAAATGAAATCTTTTTAGTCAAAATGAAAATGGATGAATAAAACTTTGTTCAAATACAAATTCGAAGGTTCATTATTATGGGGTATGGGTTTTATTTACCTTAGTGCTTTGGTGTAGTTTATGCTCTTCTATAATTCAATAGAATCGAACTATTGAAACTATAAACTTCAACCCTCTAGTTATTGATAGAACTATAAAAGATTTCTTTATTTTTTTTCATAAAAGATTCATCATTTATATTATTTCCTAAAAGTGAAAAAATGTATTTTACCAATGAACAAAAAATAAGACCCCTTTTTATTACTCAAAACTTGCACATCAATTCGGACAAAAAATTCCAGGCTTTTGTCGGTTGGGTTGAAAGAGACATATATATGGGAAATTTATATATTCTAATAGATTAATTAAGAGAAATTCAGATAAATAAGAAGTCAGAAAGTTACACAAAAAATTTTCAAAATAAATGAATAAATTAATTTCAACGATGTATTAATTTTAACTTTTTAACTAAAGATCTCTTTTTTACCCTTCTTCAATATATATGAATATATCTTCAATATATATATGATATATATATATTTATATTTCTATAGAAAAACGTCAATTATTGTAATTGTGACAAATAGGTTGATGGGGAAAAAAGACTCCCCCATCTCCAAAACAAGAAAATATACTAACAAAGGCTCAAGTTTTGTATCTTGTCTTTATTCTTTTTTCAAAAGCTTTTTATAATTATAATTTACTAACCCCTAAACCGAAGAATTATTATTATACATATCCTAATAGCGAAGCGAGTTCTAGTTCATATTGATTAGCCACAAACAATAGGTTTGTTGATTTCCTATTAAGAATGAAATGGGCCTATTTTTCTATTCGGATTATTCCAATGTTTTATTTTATGACTTTTTTTGTCGCACAAAAAAACTTTTTGAGTTTCCGGTAGAAAGAGATTTACCTAATGACAACGCTTTTAAGGCTGCCCAATATCCCTTCCCTTTCCAAATATTTTTACGAATACGCTTTTTTGATATAGAAGTACGTTTTTTTGGAACTGCCATTTAAAAATTAAGAGGTTACTCGTTGTTATAGTTGGATGTGAAAGACATCTATTGGTCAAAACGAATATATTCATTATCTAGTTATTTTCTAGATAATAATTAGATAAGATAATATATATTATATAGAGAAAACAAAAAAAAATATATATATATATAGATAAAAAATATGCGAAAATCGTACAAAATCTTACTATAAAATCTTACTATAAAAATATAATTTAATTTTTTTTTTTTCTACATAAAATAGACCGAAGGATTTAAGAACCCATTGCCTAATGAAAAGCCTAATGAAAACTTTAATTTTTTCTATTAATCTATTAATTGGTCAAACTTGAGTAAAGAATACTTCGAAATTCCATTTTAAAATTCGAATCAAACTAGTAATTAAAGTAATGAATCTGTTAAAAGATACACGTTTTATTAAAAAGAATCTTCGTTATTTTTTTATTAAATTTGATTTTATTTTACCCCCTTTTGATAATTACCCCCTTTTTTGATAAATATAAAAATAAATCTTATAGAAAATATAAAATGTTAGATATTATGGCGTTTCCTATAAATGTTTTTTTATTGAAACGGAAACTAATCAATCAGTTTCATACTGAAACTAGTTAATGATTTGGAACAAACTGACTAAAAAGCGAGATTCGTACAAAAATTGTACCTTAGTTAATCCTATGATTCATATCGATTCATATCAGATTTATTATATTTTTAGTGTAATTTTTTATCATTACTTTATGAATATAAAGTGATTTAATAATAATGAAATTTTGTATTTTCGTTATTTTAAGAAAAATATTAGTTAATAACTAAATTTTCTTTTTATGAGCAAGTAGGTCATATCATTTGCCCAATTGTAACTTCTTTATTTTAATATTTAAAGTATTTTGGAAAGACCCAGATAATATATAAAATTCGAAAAATATCTTTAAGTTAGTACATCTCTTGATTTTTTTATTGACCCCTTTTTGTTTTGAAATTGAAAGGGGGTAGGATCCGGTAAATCGGAAACAATCAATTAAGAATAAAAAAACTTTTTTATGGAACAGACATATCAATATTCGTGGATAATACCTTTCCTTCCACTTCCAGTTCCTATGTTAATAGGAGCGGGACTTCTTCTTTTTCCGTCGGCAACAAAAAGTCTTCGCCGTATGTGGGCTTTTCAAAGTGTTTTTTTGTTAAGTATAGTCATGATTTTTTCGATCAATCTGTTTATTCAGCAAATAAATGGCAGTTCTATCTATCAATATGTAGGGTCTTGGATCATTAATAATGATTTTTCTTTAGAATTCGGTTACTTGATCGACCCGCTTACTTCTATTATGTCAATATTAATCACTACTATTGGAATTATGGTTCTTATTTATAGTGATAATTATATGTCGTATGATCAAGGATATTTGAGATTTTTTGCTTATATGAGTTTTTTCAGTACTTCTATGTTAGGATTAATTACTAGTTCTAATTTGATACAAATTTATATTTTTTGGGAATTGGTAGGAATGTGTTCATATCTATTAATAGGGTTTTGGTTCACACGGCCTGTTGCTGCAAATGCTTGCCAAAAGGCATTTGTAACTAATCGTGTTGGGGATTTTGGTTTATTATTAGGAATTTTAGGTTTTTATTGGATAACAGGGAGTTTCGAATTTCGAGATTTATTCAAAATATTCAATAACTTGATTTCTAATAATCATAATGAAGTCAATTTTTTATTTGTTACTTTCTGTGCCGTTCTATTATTTGCCGGTGCGGTTGCTAAATCTGCACAATTTCCCCTTCATGTATGGTTACCGGATGCCATGGAGGGGCCTACTCCTATTTCGGCTCTTATACATGCTGCTACTATGGTAGCTGCGGGCATTTTTCTTGTAGCTCGGCTTATTCCTCTTTTCATAGTCATCCCTCACATAATGAATTTCATCTCTTTGGTAGGAGTAATAACAATATTATTCGGGGCTACTTTTGCCCTTGCTCAAAAAGACATTAAGAGAGGTTTAGCCTATTCCACAATGTCTCAATTGGGTTATATGATGTTAGCTCTAGGTATGGGGTCTTATCGAAGTGCTTTATTTCATTTGATTACTCATGCTTATTCGAAAGCATTATTATTTTTAGGATCCGGATCCGTTATTCATTCAATGGAAACTCTTGTTGGATATTCTCCAAATAAAAGTCAGAATATGGTTTATATGGGGGGTTTAACAAAACATATCCCAATTACCAAAACCGCTTTTTTATTAGGTACACTTTCTCTTTGTGGTATTCCGCCTCTTGCTTGTTTTTGGTCCAAAGATGAAATTCTTAATGATACTTGGTTGTATTCACCAATTTTCGCAATAATAGCTTGGTTTACAGCGGGATTAACCGCATTTTATATGTTTCGAATCTATTTACTTACTTTTGAAGGACATTTAAACGTTCATTTTCAAAATTATAGTGGCAAAAAGAATACTCCCTTCTATTCAATATCTCTATGGGGTAAAGAAGATTCAAAAAGAATTAACAAAAATTTTCGTTTATTAACGTTATTAACAATGAAAAATCATGATATTTTTTCTTTTTTTTCAAAAAAAACGTATCTAATTGATCAGAATGCAAGAAACATCACACAACCTTTTATTACTATTACCCGTTTTGGAAATAAGAAGTTTTTTTCGTATCCTTATGAATCGGATAATACTATGTTATTTCCTATACTTGTATTGGTTCTATTTACGTTGTTCGTTGGATCCCTAGGAATTCCTTTCAACCAAGAAGGATTGTATTTGGACATATTATCAAAATGGTTAACTCCGTCTATAAACCTTTTACATCAAAATTTGAATAATTCAATAGATTGGTATGAATTTTTTAAAGATGCTATTTTTTCAGTTAGTATAGCTCTTTTTGGAATATTTATAGCCTTTTTTTTATATAAACCTGTTTATTCATCTTTGCAAAATTGGGACTTAATTAACTCTTTTGTTAAAACAGGTCCTAAAAGAATTATTTTGGACAAAATAATAAATGGTATATATGATTGGTCATATAATCGTGGTTACATAGATGCTTTTTATGCAAGATTCTTTATTGGGGGAATAAGAGGATTGGCCAAGTTAACTTCTTTTTTTGATAGACGAGTAATTGATGGAATTACTAATGGAGTTGGTGTTTTGAGTTTCTTTGTAGGCGAAGGTATCAAATCTGTAGGTAGTGGGCGCATCTCTTCTTATCTTTTCTTGTATTTCTTTTTTGTAGCAATCCTTTTATTAATTTACTACTTTTTTTATTTATATCTATAGTTTTTTTTATATCTAGTTTATTTTTATATCTAGTTTAT